AAAAAAGATATATTATAGCAACTGAAATATTGTGAAGCATAAAAGAAAAAAAATATTATTTAGTTGTAAAGCAATAAAAATATACAGATAAATGAAGAGGTGAAAGAAAGAGAGAAAAATATATCAATGATATAGAATTCTAATATGTAAAGGTCTATGGGTTATCTCATAAAAGGTAGTGTAATAAAGCATCAATCTAAATTAATTCATATATATATGAATTAATTTATAACGTAAACAAATTAAGAGCTCTGAATCAATAAAAACTAAGAATATTGATTCATGAAAAAACAAATCAATATTCTAAAAAAATCTTCTTAATTATTAGATATGAGAAAGGCTCCATTGTCGAATTCAGACCTAACCATTAATCGAGAAGCGATGGGAACGACGAAACCTGCAAATACTTAAGATTTTCTTAAAAACAAATCTTAATGATTCATTAGGTGGGATGGCGGAAGAAACCAAAAAGCAATCCATTTTTTAGGAGTTGTGCCCTACATTACATCTGAATTTGATAATAAAAGAGTAAATATTCGCCCGCGATAATTTTTATTTTCTTGAATTTTTTTCTATTTTTGCCAATTCTATATATTCTAATATTAAAATTCTAATAATAAAAAGGAAAATAAAGATTCATTAGAACATTATAAAATAACAAATAATATAACAAAACAACATTCTTTAGTTATATACGGATAACAAAATTTGTTTATTTATAAGAATACATAGTCAATTATATATCAAAACAAGATATAAAAATTTTGAATAGATTCTATGAAATCTCAAAAAATCCCGCTATTCGATTATTCATTAAACATATGAATATTAGTGCATATTAGTTTATCGATTAGATTAAATCGATTATATATCTATCTATATATATATATTTTTGAATTGCTTCATTCGCGAGGAGCCGTATGAGGTGAAAATCTCATGTACGGTTCTGTAATAAAGATGGAATTGAGAAACAACCATCAATTATAACCCCCAAAGAACCAGATTTCGTAAACAACATAGAGGAAGAATGAAGGGAATATCCTATCGAGGTAATCATATTTGCTTCGGAAGATATGCTCTTCAGGCACTTGAGCCAGCTTGGATAACATCTAGACAAATAGAAGCGGGACGGCGGGCAATGTCACGAAATGTTCGCCGAGGTGGACAAATATGGGTACGCATATTTCCAGACAAACCGGTTACAGTAAGACCTACTGAAACACGTATGGGTTCAGGAAAAGGATCTCCCGAATATTGGGTAGCTGTCGTTAAACCCGGGAAAATACTTTATGAAATGGGTGGGGTACCAGAAAATATAGCAAGAAAGGCTATTTCAATAGCATCATCCAAAATGCCTATACGAACTCAATTCATTATTTCAGGGTAATAAATTAGAACCAAAGGAAAGAGGTCTTTGTAGGATGAAAACAAAAAATGCAATTGTAGGTTCCTTTTTTTGAATACAAAATATTTTTACTTCAATTTTTGGACTGAAAGAATAAAAAAATGATATGATTCAACCTCAAACTCATTTGAATGTAGCTGATAACAGCGGAGCACGCGAACTGATGTGTATTCGAATCCTAGGAGCTAGTAATCGACGATATGCTTATATTGGTGACATTGTTGTTGCTGTAATCAAACAAGCAGTACCAAATACGAACTTAGAAAGATCAGAAGTGATCAGAGCTGTAATTGTACGTACTTGTAAAGAACTCAAACGTAGCAACGGTATAATAATTCAGTATGATGATAATGCTGCAGTTGTCATTGATCAAGAAGGAAATCCAAAAGGAACTCGAATCTTTTGTGCAATCGCCCGGGAATTGAGACAGTTAAATTTCACTAAAATAGTTTCATTAGCACCCGAGGTATTATAAGACGAAACCGTGATATGGATACATTATTTTTTTGTGAAATAGATTAATTAATCTATTTTATCTCACATATATCCCTTTTGTAGTAATTATTATTATAAGTATTAGAAGTCACCATTATTATTTCTTTCAGATTAATACTTGATAACCTAAACAATATATCTATATATATATCTATATAGATATATATAGATATAGATAGATATATAATAGAATAGATAGAAATTGTAAAGTAAAAAATCAAAATAAAATAATAAATAGAAAAAGGAGCATGTTGATTATATAGAAAGTAAGGGACAACAATCATTTTCGTTTACCATGGGTAAGGACACCATCGCTGACATAATAACCTATATAAGAAATGCTGACATGAATAAAAAAGGAATGGTTCAAATACCATTTACTAACATAACAGAAAACACTATCAAAATACTTTTACGAGAGGGTTTTGTTGAAAACGTCAGAAAACATAGAGAAAACAATAAAGATTTTTTAGTTTTAACTCTACGGTATAGAAGAAATAGAAAAGGAGCATATAAAAGTTTTTTAAATTTAAAACGGATCAGTACACCCGGTCTACGAATATATTCTAATTATCAACGAATCCCTCGAATTTTAGGGGGCATGGGGATTGTAATTCTTTCAACTTCTAGAGGTATAATGACAGATCGAGAGGCTCGATTAGAAAGAATCGGCGGAGAAGTTTTATGTTATATATGGTAATCTTTCTAACACCCGAATTATATGAGAAACTTCTATCCAATCCATTTTTGTAAAAAAAAAAAAAAAGAGAGAGAGAGAAAACGCAAGTTTCTAATAGAACTTCCCCATGAATCATTTCCCCGGGGTATGTTTCAGGTTCCCTTATATAATTAATGCAAATTGGATTTTGATTATAGGCTATGTTTCCAAAAAGATTCAACGTACTTTTTATGGGTATACGAAAAAAAGTATAAGTCATTCAATTTAATTTGGGTGTTTTTCAACCTCAACATTGTTTTTATGGGGAAGGAAACAATTAGAAGTTCAAAACGTAAGGAAACCTTATTTTCTTCCAATAAATAAATTAGGGATTAACTTATTAAGGAATGGCAAATATGAAAATAAGGGCCTCCGTTCGTAAAATTTGTGAAAAATGTCGATTGATTCGAAGACGAGGGCGAATTATAGTAATTTGTTCCAATCCAAGACATAAACAAAGACAAGGATAATATTTTAACAAACGGAGGCTTTCTAAAAAAAATATAATATAGAAATGGATATTTTATCTTATTATATATAAAATATATATTATTCTATCAAATATCAAATTTTTATAAGAAAAATGATTGATATTTCAAATTTGAAATTTTATTTCAAAAATTTGATTTTATATTAATCGAAATAGAATAATATAATAGAATTAATATAGAAAAATCGAATATTAATTCTAGTTAGAAAAGAATTAATAAAGGATCCTTTTTTGACATGAAATGGATATATCCATACCATATATCTTGGACTTATTTTTATAAAAGAAATAATTAAATATGGCAAAACCTATATCTAAAAAGGGTTCGCGTAAAAATGTACGTATTGGTTCGCGTAAGCATACTCGTAAAATACCAAAGGGAGTTATTCATGTTCAAGCTAGTTTCAACAATACTATTGTGACTGTTACAGATGTACGAGGTCGAGTGATTTCTTGGTCCTCCGCCGGTACTTGTGGATTTAGGGGTACACGAAGGGGGACACCCTTTGCCGCTCAAACCGCAGCAGGAAATGCTATTCGAACAGTATCGGATCAAGGCATGCAACGAGCAGAAGTCATGATAAAAGGTCCTGGTCTCGGAAGAGATGCGGCATTAAGAGCTATTCGTAGAAGTGGTATACTATTAAATTTTATACGAGATGTAACTCCTATGCCACATAATGGATGTAGGTCTCCTAAAAAAAGACGGGTGTAAAACTAAAAAGAAACATTGAAAAGATTTCAAGAGAAATAAACAAGTCAAGGGTTTGATCAAAATAATATATTACTATGGTTCGAGAGAAAATAAGAGTATCTACTCGGACACTACAATGGAAGTGTGTTGAATCAAGAATGGACAGTAAGCGTCTTTATTATGGACGCTTTATTCTGTCTCCACTTATGAAAGGTCAAGCCGATACAATAGGCATTGCAATGCGAAGAGTTTTACTCGGAGAAATAGAGGGAACATGTATCACACGTGTAAAATCAGAGAAAATACCACATGAATATTCTACCATAGTAGGTATTGAAGAATCAGTACATGAAATTTTAATGAATTTGAAAGAAATTGTATTGAGAAGTAATCTGTATGGAACTCGGGACGCGTCTATTTGTTTCAAAGGTCCTGGATATGTAACCGCTCAAGACATCATTTTACCACCCTCTGTGGAAATCGTTGATAATACACAACATATAGCCAACGTAACAGAACCTGTTAATTTGTGTATTGAATTAAAAATTGAGAGGAATCGTGGGTATCGTATAAAAACACTAAAAAACTTTCAAGACGGAAGTTATCCAATAGATGCTATATTCATGCCTGTTCGAAATGTAAATCATAGTATTCATTCTTATGTGAATGGGAATGAAAAACAAGAGATACTCTTTCTCGAAATATGGACAAATGGAAGTTTAACTCCTAAGGAAGCGCTTTATGAAGCCTCCCGGAATTTGATTGATTTATTTATTCCCTTTTTACACGCAGAAGAAGATAACTTTAATTTAGAAAACAATCAACACAAAGTTACTTTGCCCCTTTTTACTTTTCATGATATATTGGCTAAGGATAAATTAAGGAAAAAGAAAAAAGAAATAGCATTGAAATCCATTTTTATTGACCAATTAGAATTGCCCCCCAGGATCTATAATTGTCTCAAAAGATCCAATATTCATACATTATTAGAACTTTTGAATAACAGTCAAGAAGACCTTCTGAAAATTGAACATTTTCGCGTAGAAGATGTAAAATATATATTAGACATTTTAGAAATAGAAAAGCATTTTGCATAAATTTGAAATCCATTGGCATAGGATTTTTTCAGATTTCTTTTTTTTTTTCTAAACTAAAAATAAGGGTGAAAATATGTAATTTAAATCTTTAGAACAAATCC